CGAATCTATAACAAGAATTCTTGGGATTCCTTGGGGATTCTTGATTGGCGCTGAGCTAACCATATCGCAAAGTCGGATTTCTTTGGTTAATAAGATTCAAAGGGTTTATCGATCCCAGGGAGTGCAGATCCATAATAGGCATATAGAAATTATTGTACGTCAAATAACATCAAAAGTGTTGGTTTCAGAAGAGGGAATGTCTAATGTTTTTTCACCTGGCGAGCTAATTGGGTTGTTGCGTGCGGAACGAACAGGGCGTGCGTTGGAAGAAGCGGCCTGTTATCGAGCCGTCTTTTTGGGAATAACGAGGGCGTCTCTGAATACTCAAAGTTTCATATCCGAAGCGAGTTTTCAAGAAACTGCTCGAGTTTTAGCAAAGGCGGCTCTACGAGGTCGTATCGATTGGTTGAAGGGTCTGAAAGAAAATGTTGTTCTGGGGGGTATGATACCGGTTGGTACCGGATTCAAAGGATTAGTGCACCCTTCCAGCCAACACGGCGACATTTCGTTGGAAACGAAAACTAAGAATCTATTCGAAGGGGGTATGAGAGATATTTTGTTCTACCACAAAGATTTTTTTTCTTCTTGTATTCCAATTCCAAAGAATTTTCATGAGATAGATATATCAGAACAATAATTGACAGAATTTATTGATTCCTAAGAAGGGATTCATCCTTTTCATTTCACTTTCACTACCTACTCTTCTTATAAAAAAGAACTAAGGAATAGAAAGGAAGTCATCGCTCGGACCGTGTATCCATGTTAAATCTCCGGTAGAAGGTTCCTTCGGAACAATTTTTTATTTCAGGGTACCTCGTCTCTTAAACAAAAAGAGAAAGTGTGGGGAGAAATGACAAGAAGATATTGGAACATCCAATTAGAAGAGATGATCAAAGCAGGAGTGCATTTTGGTCATGGTACTAAGAAATGGAATCCTAGAATGGCACCTTACATATTGACAAAACGTAAGGGTAGGCATATTACCAATCTTACGAGAACTGCTCGTTTTTTATCAGAAGCTTGTGATTTACTTTTTGATGCATCAAGTAGGAGAAAACAATTCTTACTAGTTGGTACCAAAATCATAGCAACTGATTTAGTAGCATCGGCTGCAATAAGGGCGCGATGTCATTATGTTAATAAAAAATGGCTCGGTGGTATGTCAACGAATTGGTCCACTACGAAAACGAGACTTCAAAAGTTCAGGGACCTGAGAGCGGAACAAAAGAGGGGAAGATTCAACCGTCTTCCTAAAAGAGATGCAGCAATGTTGAAGAGACAATTATCTCACTTGCAAAGATATCTGGGTGGCATCAAATATATGACGGGGGTGCCTGATATTGTAATTATCCTTGATCAGCACGAAGAATATACCGCTCTTCGAGAATGTATCACTTTGGGAATTCCAACAATTTGTTTAATCGATACAAATTGTGACCCGGATCTCGCAGATCTTTCGATTCCCGCCAATGATGACGCTAGGGCGTCAATCCGATTCATTCTTAAAAAACTCATATCTGCAATTTGTGAGGGCCGTTCTAGCTATATAAGAAATTGTTGATTAATAATAAGATAAGTCAATTACTTCAGGAACTCCATGGATTTATCGAATTGGTTACAATTTCTGAATATAACAAAAGAGAAAAAAAGCGCCGGGAATAGTCTGTAATTACTGGGTATCCGAAATATATAAGTGGGTGAGTCGAGAAAGAGATGGTTGAATCAAAATAATGGCTTTTTAAGTTCTATTTCTGTAAGAGGTCAATATGAATCTTCTACCATCTTCCGTCAACACACTAAAAGGGCTATATGATATATCCGGTGTCGAAGTAGGCCAGCATTTTTATTGGCAAATAGGGGGTTTCCAAGTACATGCCCAAGTACTTATCACTTCTTGGTTCGTAATGGCTATCTTACTAAGTTCCGCCACTATAGCCGTTCGAAATCCGCAAACCATTCCTACCGACGGTCAGAATTTCTTCGAATATGTCCTTGAATTCGTTCGAGACTTGAGTAAAACCCAAATTGGAGAAGAATATGGTCCTTGGGTTCCCTTTATTGGAACTATGTTCTTATTTATTTTTGTTTCTAACTGGTCGGGGGCTCTTTTACCTTGGAAAATCATACAATTACCTCATGGGGAGTTAGCCGCGCCCACCAATGATATAAATACTACGGTTGCTTTAGCTTTACCTACGTCAGTGGCATACTTCTATGCGGGTCTTACAAAAAAGGGATTGGGTTATTTTGCTAAATACATTCAACCCACTCCAATCCTTTTACCTATTAACATCCTAGAAGATTTCACAAAACCCTTATCGCTGAGTTTTCGACTTTTTGGGAATATATTGGCCGATGAATTGGTAGTTGTTGTTCTTGTTTCTTTAGTACCTTCAGTGGTTCCTATACCTGTCATGTTCCTTGGATTATTTACAAGTGGTATTCAAGCTCTTATTTTTGCAACTTTAGCCGCGGCTTATATAGGAGAATCCATGGAGGGTCATCATTGACTAGCTTTGCTTTTTTTTTTTTTTACGTTATCGCAATGCAATGTACGGATAATATATACAAATAGAATAGAGTATATACGATCTAGAATAGTAGTCAAAAAAGGCAAAAAGATTATTTATTATTATTGATATAGTAAAAATAGTAAAAAAGGGAAAGGGATCTCAAAGAGTTTTTTCCTAGGATTCCCTTTTTTTTGACCGATTTCTGTCATATCCCTTCCAATGAATATTCTATTTTGATTTGTTCAGTCAATCACACTATGACGATTTATTATTTGTATTTTGTATTAAGAAGTCTTATCTTATCTTATCTAGTCCCGGCATGCTATTCTATTAAACAAAAAACGCGGTTTTACAGTCCCACTTCCTTTGAGTTTCAACGATTGGTCAAAATTCAAATGAATTGCGTGCAATTAGATATCAAATCTTTCTATTCTAGGGAATGATTCATACAAATGAATTTGTCTCTTTTCTCTTTGTAGTCATGCGGGATAATGATAAAGAAAAGTAAACGAATATGAACTTCATAAAAATAGGTTAGGGGGTCGAACTAAGTATATGGAATGGCTATAAACCAACTCTTATCTATCTTTAGAAAAAGGATAAAATCTCGTGGCCCGTGGAATAGAAGATCGAAATCTTTGGTTTACGTTATGGAAGAAACACGTGTATATGGGATAGTAGATAGTGACTAGTTATCTATATGAACGACCTATATCTCTTTTGTCCTTCCCCACACCATACCATGAATTTCGATGGGGATTCCAATAGAATAGAAAGTCCCTCTTTTTCGTTTGGGCCGAATGAATAAACAGACGAAAGCAGGCATATCGAATCAAAGAGAAAGGATGAAGAAATGAAAGAGGGCTTTCGGAATAAAGAAATGGAAGACCCAGAACCCTATGAATTGATAAAAAAACTCCACGGATAGGAATGAAAAATGAGATATCCAAGTTGTTCTGACGATTCCATATTCTCATTACTTGAATTTTCACTCATAGGTCTTAGTTATTTCGACCGGCTCGATCTTACTTTAGGAGTGGAAGGAAGAATAAGTCATAATTCAATGGTTTATTGTATCATTAACCATTTCTTTCTTTTTTGCAAGGAACTTACCATGAATCCACTGATTGCTGCCGCTTCCGTTATTGCTGCTGGATTGGCCGTAGGGCTGGCTTCTATTGGACCTGGAGTTGGTCAAGGTACTGCTGCGGGACAAGCCGTCGAAGGTATCGCGAGACAACCCGAAGCAGAGGGTAAAATACGAGGTACTTTATTGCTCAGCCTGGCTTTTATGGAAGCTTTAACAATTTATGGACTGGTCGTGGCATTAGCACTTTTATTTGCAAATCCTTTTGTTTAGTTTCATCCTCGAAATAGAAATGGGAAATTCTTTTCTTTTTTTTTTTATCTCAGTCTTGGGTCTTGTCGCTTGCTTTTTCGAATTTTATCAAAATTGAACTCCTACAATTCATACCTTTCAATTATTCGTTGAGACAATACTCCGGGAAGGACTTATTTGAGGATGAGGAATTCAATTAGCGGATTCACTCGCCTTCTCCCCTTCTTAGTCCAAAGGAAACTCCTTTTTTTGTTTTTAGGAAGTGCTGCTACAAATGAGGCATTTCGCAATGGACATAAGGCCTGGGACCTAATACTAAGCAAATTCAGTATTTTCTTATTGGGTTGGGAACTTGAATTGAAATAAGAAAGAAATAGGAATTTCCAGAATTCCTATATTCTATATTGAATACTGATAAATGAAATCGAAATAAGTCAATAAAAAAATCAAATAAACAAAAAAAAATGGGGGGCAAAGTACTATAAGCTCTGGTCAAGTAGTACTATCTATAAGAGGAGATCATATGAAAAATGTAACCGATTCTTTCGTTTCCTTGGGTCACTGGTCATCCGCCGGGAGTTTCGGATTTAATACCGATATTTTAGCAACAAATCCAATAAATCTCAGTCTAGTACTTGGCGTATTGATCTTTTTTGGAAAGGGAGTGTGTGCGAGTTGTTTATTTCAATACAAGGCTGGATTCAACCAGCTGCACTTTTTTTTTCTTTAGAACTTGAAAATAAAGGTGTACTATCTGGCGAATTACTTCTGAATTAATTCGTAAATCATATGTACGAACCATAGCATTTCGTGACTCATTGGGAAATCGACTTTGATTCTCTATCAACCAATAATGTGGGATCCTTAAGATGGTTAAAACTCAATTGTTTGAAGTCCAGGCGCAACATTGGTATTCTTTCTACCACTATATTAGTTTAGTATAGTGATGCTTTCAAAATAAATAGTTGCAATTTATCCGATTCCGATATAGAACACTCATATCGATATAAAGGGTTTGAACCATTTACTGGAAAGGGGGCACCCCTGTCCTTTTTTTACCCAATGCTGAATTGACAACCTGTACATAAAATAAGAGGAATTTTTGGATTTGGAGAAAAAAAGAAACAACCTTGCTGAGAATTACAGAT